CTTCTGCTTCCGGTAAATCAAAAGGTAATCTCTCACATTCCGCTAGGGAAGAAATTATAAAAACCGTAAACCCTATAGGTTGACGCCACAGATTCCACCCCCAAAAACCGTATTTTGACTGCGCCTCAACTATATCAACTGTACTTGAACTGTTAGATAATCATAGTCGGTGATAACATCACTGCTCCCATCGCTATTGCAGAACCGTACATGATACTTCAGCCTCATACGGCTCCTCGATGGCCTTAAGTAAATCTAAGGGCTGGTTCGGTATTATCTCGATATGTTAGTAGGATATATAGAGTAAAGATGCATGGAAGAGCCCCAAATTAGACCAATGCAATTCTGTCTGCTATAATACCAAAAAAGTGCTTCTGAATTGATCTTATCCTTTAGAGTTTCAATTTTTATTTCTTCGGTAATAACTGAATCCTTCAATAAAATACTCGTTGTATCGATAGATATTTTGACCCATTTATTTCGATTACGAAAAAGAATTAGACATTAATTCATGAATCATGATAAGAATTCTATCTGATGGATAGAGAAAATAAAAAATAAGAAATCGTTTCTATTTTTTATTTATTGCAATTCCATTCCATTTCTTTCGTTCCTATTCTTCTTTCCCAGAAAAAGAAAAAAGAGGGCTCTAAAAAAATAAATAAAGGATTACTTCGTTCCTGATAGTCATTTCTTTAACCAGTGGATAGGAGCATACTCGGGATCGGGATCGCGGGGAAGTACTACTTGATCGTTTCTACCAACTTAAAGTCCCCGTTCGGATTCCATTTATGCAGAAATACCCATTTGGATAACTTGCATTATCTCCATTACTAACCCTTTGTGTACCTTGGTGTTCCTAGCCGTCCACTCATTTTTGCTTGATCCCCGGTACGGTAATAGTAAAAACTCCATCCAGTTGATCTTTTCTACCCGCTTCAAACCATGATGACTAATCAACCAATCTTGGGGTAATTTATACTGTTTATTTCCGCTTAACTCTTGTACATAGGGAATGAGACTCAACCTTTTTACTGCAAATTTAGAAGCTGTTTTATTTCACTCATATAACTATCTGGTTTAGTTCATCGCCCCGAACGGTGAATAAAAAAATGAAGATCTCTATTCACTACATTCAACTTCTTTCCTAGAAAGAAAAGGGTAAAAGTTCATGTCCCAACGAATCGCACGTAGAGATATTGATAACACACATGGAGTTAATGGTATTTCATAACTAATCGATTGAGCAGCAGCTCGTAGACCACCTAAAAAGGAATATTTATTATTCGATCCATATCCTGACATAAGAAGTCCAATAGGAGCAATACTTGAAATGGAAATCCATAAAAAAACACCTATACTGAGATCCGCTAGAACAAGGCGATATCCAAAAGGAATTACTGAATAACTTAGTAAAATGGATATGACTGCTATAGAGGGTCCGAGACTGAATAAACGAATATCTCCTCTAGATGGGAGAAGATCCTCTTTGAAAAGTAGTTTGGTCCCGTCTGCTAGAGCTTGAAGAATTCCCAAAGGACCCGCGTATTCAGGTCCAATACGTTGTTGTACCCCTGCAGATATTTTTCTTTCTAACCACACAATTACTAGTATCCCTATTGTGATTCCCAATACAGGAGTAAAAATAGGGACAAGCAACCATATGAACCCATAGACCTCTTTTAAGGATTCCAATCTGGAAAAAGAATTGATAGCCTGTACTTCTGTCGTATCAATTATCATTTTAACGATCAACTTCTCCCATAATGATATCTATACTACCTAGTATCGTCATAATATCAGCCAATTTCATTCTTTTAACTAGCTGAGGAAGAATTTGCAAATTGATAAAACCCGGCGGACGAATTTTCCATCTCCAGGGAAAAACACTCTGATCTCCTATCAGAAAAATTCCCAATTCCCCCTTTGGGGCTTCCACTCTCACATAAAGTTCTTGTTTCGACAATTCAAAAGTAGGAGAGGGTTTTTTACTAATGAATCTATATTCAAAATCATTCCAGTCGGAATCCCTTGCTCTATCAAAGCGTCGGACTTCTAAATTCTCATAGGGCCCTCCCGGAATTCCTTCCAGAGCTTGTTGAATAATTTTTATGGATTCTGTCATTTCACTGATTCGAACTAAATAACGAGCTAATGAATCTCCTTCTTTTTGCCATTGTACTTCCCAATCAAATTCGTCATAACACTCATAATGATCAACTTTACGAAGATCCCATTGGATTCCGGAAGCTCGTAGCATTGGTCCTGATAAACCCCAATTTATTGCTTCTTCTCCACCAACAATGCCCACCCCCTCAACTCGTTCCAAAAAAATGGGATTTCGCGTAATAAGCTTTTGATATTCAGCAACCCCTGTTAAAAAATAATCACAGAAATCCAAACATTTATCTATCCAGCCATGAGGTAGATCAGCAGCTACGCCTCCGATACGGAAATAATTATGCATCATTCGCATGCCTGTGGCAGCTTCGAATAGATCATATATCAATTCTCTCTCTCTGAAAATATAGAAGAAAGGAGTCTGCGCACCGATATCCGCCATAAAAGGACCAAGCCATAACAAATGAGAAGCTATACGACTCAGTTCCAGCATAATTACTCTGATATAGCGAGCTCTTTTAGGGACTTGAATATTTCCCAACTGTTCTGGTCCATTTACCGTTATTGCCTCGGTAAACATAGTGGCTAAATAATCCCAACGCGTTACATAAGGTAGATATTGTATAATTGTGCGGTTTTCCGCAATTTTTTCCATCCCTCTGTGTAAATAACCCAATATGGGTTCACAGTCAATAACATCTTCACCATCTAGAGTAATGATGAGTCGAAGAACGCCATGCATTGATGGGTGGTGAGGACCCATATTGACTATCATGAGGTCTTTTCTTGTAGCTGGTACAGTCATATGTTTTTTCCCCGATTCATTATTCCATGAATTGCTGAAAACGAAACGAAGTTCATCAAAATTCAAGATCTAATAAATCAAATAATTCAAAATGAAATGAATCTTCAAATTAACTTAACGAGTTTTTGGCTCCCGAATATTCAACTGACCGATTAATTCTTTATAACGTATTCTATTTTTCTTTGACAAATAAGCCAGCAACCGTTGACGTTTTCCCAGAGTTTTCCGTAGGCCTCTCTGAGATAAATAGTCTTTTTTGTGCAATTCCAAATGGGAAGTAAGTCTCCGTATTTTATTGGTGAAACTTAATACTTGAAATTCAACAGACCCCTTGTTTTCTTCTTTTGCTTCTTGCGAAATAACTGAGATGAATGAATTTTTTACCATAAAAAGAATTCTTCCCCCCTTTTTCTTTTTTTTCTACAGATATGGAGTTTATCGATCAGTAAAAATAATGCCAGTCGTTTTTAGTTGGTGTTGGTATACACAATAATATTAATTTATTCATATACTACCTTATTCTATCAAATTGAAAATTGATTAATTCAATTTGATTCAGATATAGATACAAAAGAATGATACAGCTCTTCACCCCCCCCCCCAAAAAAAAAAAAGAAGAGAAAAATTTGGACCTAAGATAAGAAGATTCTTAGGTCATTGAATCAGTATCCTATACCAGAATGTAAATGTAATATAACACAACGCGTGTGTACATCTGTTTGCTTTCATATATCATGCTAGATTAGATACGGCACGGCACGTGATATATAGGAAATTTACCATCAACAAATTCTCAATCGTGGATACATATATATCCTTGACATACTGAAACGACTTCCATTACAGGTATCAAACCAATAGCGATTCATACAAGCGAAATCTTCTAATCGATAATTTGGCCAAAGAAAGAATTTCAATTTAATGAATTTATTTGTATCTGTATCCAATTTATTTTGACCTCTATCAAGATACTTGCTCTCATCCAAAAAGGGGCCGCAGTTCTTTATGTTGTTCTCATTGCAAAATACTTTATTTCTATCCATAACATTCATATTCTCCGAATTTAAACAAATTCGAATTCTCAATTCTCTACGACGTCTAGGAGATAAAATATTTTCAGGAACAAGAAAATCATAATGATTTTCATCCCTATTCCCAAGCACCCTTTCGTGTCTATGTCTTGTAATAGATTCATCAAAATCATTCTTATCAGCATTTCCTCTTTCTCGGCATTTTTGATTAGTTTGGTGTTTACTCTTATGGACCAGTGAAATTGCTATAGTTTGGTACATAATAAATTGTCCATCCCATTTTATAGACAGGCGAGCCGGTTCGATAATCAATATTCCCCTTTTTATCAATTCTGTAAGAGTTAGATCCTTTTGAATCAGCATTACATCCAGACTCATTTCTCCTCTTTGAATAGAGGATATAGCAATTTGCTTTGGATTGTTCAGTCTAAGCAGGAGACAATATACCTTGATATTATTGATTATTCTTTGATTCAAAGCATTATCCCATCTCAATTGAAAAAGCAAATATCTTTTCAGGAAGAAATCTAGTTCCGCTTCCGTGTTGCTCTTCGATTGCTTTTTCTTTCTACGCTTTTTAGTGTCTGATCCGCCATAATCTTCTTTAACCTCTTTTTGTTGGTTTGGTAGATCTGATCCAAGATCTTCTTGGGCTGACTGCTCTTTTTCTTCTTGATTTCGATTCTCTAATTCAAGATCTTTTTTTTCATTAGATGGTATATGAAGATCCTTTTTTTGTTTTCCGTTGATGTTTTTATTTTCACTAGTGTTTTGATTTCCATTAAAACGGAAAAAAAGTAATTTGATTGGTATGATCCACGGTTTAATCCTATATGCATCATAAAGTCCCAAAAATTCTGGGAAGAACCAAAGTTCCAGATTTGATATGGGATGGTTTAGTATTTCTTCGTTCATTCCCATCCAGTCAAAAAGGTTTTTTTTTTGATTGTATGGCTTGATTTGTTTATGAATTGCGAGATAAGAAAGATCTTTCTTATCAATTTTATCAATTATTGAATAATAATTAGTGCCAGTCTTACTATTTTTATTAATGTTGGTCCCAGTATCCATATTGGTCCAGGCCCAAATATCGATCTTATTTGTAAGACAAAAATAAATGATTCTCCAATCAAAATATTTTCTATCCGGATTTTGGTCCATATCAATAATATAATCTTCCCCTAGACAATCACTAATAGCTATACCTCCACCTCCGGGCACATAAAAAAATTCGGGTTTATATGCGTTGTACTTCTTATAGTTATAGGGAATTTCTCGGCCCTCGTTTACTTGTAACGATGACCCAGAAATATATGAGTCCTTCCTTTCTTCATAATTAATATATTTATGTGATAAAAGATTATATCTGTATTGTTTTTTCAATTTTTCTTTTTTACTCGGTAATGAATCCATTGCATAATCATTTTGTTTCTCATAATGAATTAATTGGTTTTTTTCATATGAATCCAATTTTGTTGAAGCCTTATTCGGAACCGTACGACTTTGATTGACTCTATTTCGCCATTTTTGCGGCACTAATCGAGACGATGTAGTCTGAGATAAATCATATTGATAGTGATAATGACTACTTAACCAGTTTTTCCATCCATTCATTTCAGAATTATTCATTCCAGAATTGCGAAATTTCTTATGTCTTGATTCGGAATGAAATATCCCTTGTGTTCCAAAAAAATCCTTTATTCTATCCTTAAGAAAAAGAGATGCTCCGGGATATTGAAGTACAGATCTCAAGTGATACTTGTTAATAACTTGGGTTTGTGATAATTTGTAAAATACATATGCCTGTGACAAGGAAAATAGGCCACAAAATTTCTGTGAATTCTTATTACTAATGTTAGAAAGCGGCTTTTTGATAGTAGAAATCAAATGAATTCTATTTTCATTTGTTTCATCATTGTAACTGTATTTATCAAATATATTTTTTTTTAAGTCAAGGAAAGGTTGTACATTGATCCTGTGAATATTAATGAGATATAGAAAGGTATCCATGTATATCTTTTCAATCCAAAATTTCATAAAAGAGTGTCGTTTACGTATTAACCTAGCACTTCTTCTTTTTAATATCTGCCAAAAGTTTTTCGGCGATTTTAATCTTTTATCATCACAACTTGTCTCGTTAGGACTAGTATTTATATCTGGGATTCTAATTTTTTTTTTCTTGTCATTTGTTATTTTTTCGATTTGATTTCTGATTGTACTTGTCCTATCAGCCAGATCCTTCATTTTTTTTTCTGTCAGTGAATAATTTGTCCAATCCATAGATCTAATTGGACTGGGCGATTCATGAAGAATCTGATTATCTATTATAGTTATAGAATTTTTTCCATTTTTATTTTCACTCAATTCATATACTTCTCTCAATCCAAATAATAGAATTGGGTTTACTTTTACAAGCTCTTTCATTATTCTTTTTATAAATAAACCTATTTTGATAGTCCATCTTGCTTTTTCTTTCGAGACCTTTAGAAACCCTTTTGTTTTTTCTTTTAAAACTCTTAGAACTAGAAAAGATTTCTTTTTCATTTTTCTAATTTTGTTTTCAAATTCTTTAGAAATGGGTTCAAAAAAGGAAGGTCGTTTTCGAGGAGAACCAAAAGGCAGTTCCGTTTCCATTCCCCAGACTGTTAAAAAACAAAAATTTTCCCCTTTTTCTTTCTTTTTCATTGGATCTCTATGATGGGATCGTAGCTTAAAACTGTGCCAAGGTTTCAGACAGAAAGGAAATAGGATCTTTATCTGAATACCGTCTGTTAACCAGTTTTTTGGAAATTCTGTTTCGGATAATTGAACACCATTATAGGTGCATTTAACATGCATTTCTCTACGCCACTCCTGCCAATCTTCATGCCACTCGGGGAATTGAAATAATAACATACGGCCGATGTTTTTGGCTATTATCAATGAAGGCAATACAATATATTTTCTAAGAATTGAGTGGGTCATTAACATAGAACCTCTTATTGCTTGAGCAAATATAATAGTATCCCAGGTTTCCGCTATTGCTATCCGTTCATTCTCCTCTTTTTTCTCCTTCTTTTTTTTATCCCTTTCTTTTATTTCTTTCTCTTCAGAATTCGAAATTTTGAATTCCGCGCCTTTCATCATCCAATTCTTAAAAATGAGATTCATCATTCTGTAGGTATCAAAAGAAAAAAAAAGAGTTTTGTCTATTCTGTCCAAAAAAAGTGGGGAATGCGCATTTATTTGAGACAATTCCCAAGTAACTGTTTTACGTCTTTGAGCGCGCATGGACCCTTTGATTAGATCTCGACGAAAATCCGATTGTTGCGAATAACGTATCAAAGCCACTTCTTCTGCTTGATCACTAGTATTCATCGTAGTATTCGTTTGTTCGGTATCAGTAAAAATTACTACGCGTTTGGCTTTTCTTGAACGAATCTCATGATCCTCCGCTGATTCTTCCTCACCTTCTCCCTCTTGTTGCTCCAAATCGTCGATCAATTTGTATGACCATCGAGGGACCTTTTTACGGATTTCTTCTATTCCAATGGATTCTTTTCT